AGGATTGTTTACGAAGAAAAACAAATAAAAATTCGCATTCAGATACATAAGAATTATACAGGAACCAAAATAGTCTTTTATTTTCTTTTGAAAAACCATAAATAGATTTATCCGGAGTAATAAGACTATTCCAATTATGATATTCATGGAGAAAGAATCGCAATAAATGCAAAGAGGAAACATCTTGAATCCAACATTGAAGAATTTGAACCAAGATTTCCAAATGAATGGGATGGGGTATTAGTATATCTGACACATAGTTTAAATGCGAGAATTTATCCTCTAAAAAGGGAAAAATAGAATGAATAGATTGTAAATTACGAGATTTTGGTATTTTTTTTTCTTCGGGGAAAGATACTAATTGCAGTGAGAATGGAATTTCCACAATGACTGCAAAACCTTCCGATATTGATATCATTTGAGAATCAAAATAATTGTTGTGTCCAACAAATTTATTTTGGTTAGAAAAATGAACCAAATAAATCAAATAATTCTGTTGATAAATTAGAATAATTAAACGTTTCACAAGTACTGAACTTGATTTATTGTCATAACCAAAAATTTCCATGGGTTCGTAAAAAATTGCACCATTTAAAGCATGATCATGAGAAAGTGCATAAATATACTCCTGAAAAAGAAGCGGATATAGGAAGTATTGTTGCCGAAATCTATCTTTTTCTAAATATCTTTCTAATTCTTCCATTTACATTTATCTACTTGAAATTGAAATAAGGGGGTATTTCTTGGGTTATCAAATGATACATAGTGCAATATGGTCAGAACAAGGTTATACTATACTCTATTTATCCTCTATACTTACATATAGTATTACTTCTATACTATATAAACTATAATAAGAATATAATAAGAAAAACGATATACCCTGGAGACCAGGAGTCCAATCAACGGATCTTTTCCCCCTCTTATATGTAATTATAACAAAGATAAACAATAAACCAATTCAATTGGATAGAAAAAGAAGGGAAAAATACTTTATTTTTGCAACCCGATCGCTCTTTTGACTTTGGATAAAATTTAATTCTCTTTATCAGTATACTGTTTCTTATACACATCCGTCTCCAATCCATAATCATAATAAAGAATAATAGAGAAGAGAATAGTTAGGATTCATTAAAAAAAGAAAAAGAATCAATGGTTCACTCACAGGAGAACTTTTCCCGCATCAGGCACTAATATAATTTTTAACGTCTAATTAGATCGGGTAATCATTCAAATTAAGAAGATAAGCTCGTTACTTTTTGTTTTACAAGAATTGGAGCCATAGAGCTCTATCCATTTATTCACTAGAGCCAACCATAAATGTGAATTTATTTTTTATCTTTCCAAAAATCAAAACAATATATAATCCAGTAAGGAGAAATTCAAACGTCTATTTTCTTTTATTTTATTACGACATGCTGTTTTTTCCTTCATTACCTTTCAGGATCAGTCGTGGTCTTATAGACTCTGCCAATAGTCTGGACGAATTCGTTGCTTCATCCAAATGTGTAAAAAATCATAGTCGCACTTAAAAGCCGAGTACTCTACCATTGAGTTAGCAACCCGGATAAAATAAATATGTAATAGAGTAATAGGATCGAAACAAAAAATGAATTGTATTGTGATACAGGATACATCAAAATAAAAACATTACATTACATTAAACTAGCAACAAATCTAAAAGATCTAAAAGAAAGATTTTCTGATCAATTATAAATACCAAAATGGGCAGATCGAATTAAAAAACAATGTATTTCCAATAGAGATGTCAAACACCCATTTTTATCTTTATTCATTTTTTTTTTTACAAAAATACGTCTTATATTAATCCGGCAAACCAATCCGATCATTTGACTGAAGTGAGGGAAAGATAAAAGATATGAGTAAGGATAAAGAGATCTATTTATCTACGATCAAATTATATTTGTTCGATACACCATTGTCAATATGAATGTTGAGAAAACAAATTAAATAAATCAAATAAGAAGGACTTGTGTTGAATTGGCACAACATAAATATAAATATAAATAATGTATAATACATTTGAATGGAAAAAAAGACAATAAGGTAGGAGTCGAGAAAAAATGATTCTAATTTCTGTATATAACGACAAATAAATTCGTAAAATCATTAATTTAACTATGATTAAAGTGGTTTTTTGTTCTTTCTTACGTAAAAAATAAATATCCGAAATATCATTCGTACTCATAACTCAAGTTGGGTAAATTCTGAAAAAGTTCGAAGAGAAATACTTAGACATTTATTGAGTATTGAGTCGTCTCTAACCCATTTTGTTTGTCCCATCTCGAATCTATTTTTATTCCTCATTCTGATCCAATTGTTGAGACAATTGAAAATAGTGTTTCCTTGTTCTGGAATGCTTTATCTTTGCTTTGTGAAATTCTTGGGTTTAGACATTACTTTGGTGATACTTACTTTACTCCTTTCAAAACGGCAGCAACATACCTTTTTTGTTATTTCTTTCTATGGAAAAAAATATGAACGATTGATTCCCTTGTGATACACTTTTGATCAAAATAGTTTTACCCATTTCGACAAATCCTACTTTTTTATTTTATTTCAAACTTGTTTGAATTTTAACCTTTTGATTTTATATATTGAGTTATATATTGAGAATATACTTACAAAGCTGGTCCAACTTATTAAATTAATTTTCACTAACCCTAGATTCTTTCCCCTGATAAATGAATCAATACTTTACTTTACTTTCTGCTCGAGTTTCATCATGTACTATTTAGATTAGAACCCAACACAAATTAGGTTCCTAGTAGAACAGAACAAACTATGTCGAGCCAAGAGCATCTTCATTCCTATAGAAAATGGTGGAATGTAAGAATCCACAGCTGATCATGTCCTTCAAGCCGCACGTTGCTTTCTACCACATCGTTTCAAACGAAGTTTTACCATAACATTTTTTTTATTTAATCTCAAGCCAATATGATATTGATTCAATACGGAATCATGAATAGTCAATAGTCATTTCATAAAAATTTAAGTAAAAATAAAAATAGTTTAAAGAATCCCCGACTTCAGCATCATGACTGGAAAACATATTTCCATTCACGACTGAATTTGACCTCTAACTCAATTAACAAGTTGACGCAATCACAATGAATAGCTAAAATAAAAATTTTTAGCAGATATTTCATTCACTAAAGAGGCACAAAATTTTACCATGTCCAATGGAATTATTTTAATTATCAATGGTTTAATTTAACACAGAGAGGTAGATTGACAGTCAAGTTTATTTGCTTTCATGAGTATGGAATCAAAAAGGTCGGTCTCATGTAAGGTAAGATTAAGTTCGTTATTCTTTCTTTCATCTGAAAGAGAAAATAAGAATCGGAGGAGTCTGATTTTTTCGTATCTCTTATATACAACGAAAAATTGTTACCGCAGGTGATCGTGGATATTTAAGGAATCATAGAACAGATTCTTTTCACTTAACCAAAAAACCGATTCAAATAGAACAATACAAATTCTATATTTCTAATTTCTATATTATATTATTCTATATATTATTATTATTTTATATTATTATTATTTTATATTATTATTATATAGGCATAGGCTTTGTTCTATACTATACAACTATACAGATTTTGCTTTCCTTCAGGTTCAAGAATCTTTCCATCAATTCCATTCCATAAAGTCAAGTAGATGAAATATATGAATTTCCCCGATCGTTACATTACATTGATTTACAATTATTAATTTGAACCGGATAAGATAAAAAAATGGGGTCCGGGCGTTTTTACTATTTTTATTTTTCCTCACCCCATCTTTCTAAAATTTAAAGCCAGTGATGAAATTAGTACCAAAAACTCCCTACTCTTTAGTCTCCACATAAAATGTGGAATTGGTATACCTCATTTATTTATTTTAGCCTTTGTTTAGGCTTTGGCTTTGTAGAAAGGAATGGAGAGACCTTTCTTTCACATTTCTAATCAGAATGCATTATGTGAGAATTCACATTTCATGGCTATTGGATATAAGTCACTCTAAAAAAAATAACAAACTTCAATATAAATATGATATGAATAGTAAGAGCATGGCCGGAAAATGTGAATGATTCAGAAAAAAAAATTAATTTTTTGAGTTAAAATTAAGTAAGATAGTTATTTGCAACCGCATTTGACACTTGATTATATTTGTAATCAACCAAATGAATTCTAAGAATCATTCTTAGAATTCAGAACGAAAGATTGTTCTCTTTAACAATTTTTAATGTTGGATACAATGCGACCCAGCCAGTCTGTCGTTTCTGATAGAAACGATCTGGGACGGAAGGATTCGAACCTCCGAGTAACGGGACCAAAACCCGTTGCCTTACCACTTGGCGACGCCCCATTTAGATTTTTATTCGACACTAATAAACACTAATATTATTATTGGTTATTCGTCAATTCCAGCCCAAATATATCAAATACATATGGGATATATTGTTGCTAGGATTCGATACATGTACATATATAATCATAAAAATTCATTGATCATTATATGGAATTCAATTAAGATGTTGTATGAAAGTATAATTCACTGTATTCTTAATTCTTATTTGAGAATTGAAAGAAGGGTTTTTATTTGGTAGAGTTCAAAGAAAAAGAAAAAGAAGGATTTTTAAGACCTGCCTTTTTTATTTTTACCTTATAAAAATAAAAATAACTCAATCAAAATCAAATTCAAGAACGAAATGTTTGTTATGCTTAATATCTTTAGTTTAATCTCTATCTGTGTTAATTCTGCCCTTTATTCGAGTAGTTTGATCTTCGCCAAACTGCCCGAGGCTTATGCCTTTTTCAATCCAATCGTAGACGTTATGCCTATCATACCTTTATTCTTTTTTCTCTTAGCCTTTGTTTGGCAAGCTGCTGTAAGTTTTCGATGAAATTTTTTATACTCTCCTAACCTAAATTCATGATTTTTTTGATAAACAAAAAAAAATTCTAAAAATTAATAAAATCAGATCAGATAAGTCTTCCATAATCGAAATTTGGTTTGTATATTGAATAACCACGGCGATGAATTTTGATCAATTTATTTCCACGTTCTGACCTTCCATTCCAGTGAACAAGGACTTTATTTTTATTTTCCCCAATATCGAAGTGTAGATATGACAAGAAAATTGTGGTAACGAAGGAATCAGAATCTTATTACAAAGAAATTCGTCAAAATTACTTTCTTTTCAAGAAAACACTTATTTTTCATTTTTGAGGTGTAGGTGTCATGTCAAAATAGCGTAGTGGTACAAAAATAGGTAATCTATTCTCCTTTTACAAAAAAATCATCTTGGAGATTATGTAATGCTTACTCTCAAACTCTTCGTTTATACAGTAGTGATATTCTTTGTTTCTCTCTTCATTTTCGGATTCTTATCTAATGATCCAGGACGCAATCCTGGACGTGAAGAATAAACATAATAAGAGATTTTTCCGCTTTAAGAATTCTTTTTTATTATTATTTTATCTATTCCATACATTTAAACATCTCACTATGCTAAAATAAATAAAGGGATAGAATTTTTTTCTAATTCGAAAATCTGAAGTGATTAGAGGGTGCGGAGAGAGAGGGATTCGAACCCTCGGTACGAATAACTCGTACAACGGATTAGCAATTCGCCGCTTTAGTCCACTCAGCCATCTCTCCTAATTCAAAATTGAAAAATTTTCATTTTGATGTGAAGTAAAAATTGATAAAAAACCCCGTTTTCTTTCTTTACTAGCTTTACTAGAATTAGAAAGAATATAAATATATAATCATAATCAAATTATAATCAATAGAACTATATAACAATACAATATATAATTAATATATAAATATCTAAATATAAATATCTAAAAATATATAAATATCTAAAAATATATAAATATCTAAAAAGATAAGATATCTATTTTACAAATTTTATCAGCAATTCCATTTATATTTTATTAATTTTATATAATGATAATGGTTCGAAACAGATATCACCAATAGAAATAAAAAAAAAAATACCTTACTTCTTTTATTTTGTACAAAAGGTTTATTCCCCCGGCCCGGTTAAGTATAAGTACTGGGCCGGCCATTACTTATTTTTTTTCTTACATAGATCAAATATGAAATTAAAAATTTTGATATTAAATATAAAAGCAGCAACAGGGGCAATTTCCATTCCCATTCCTATGAGAAAAGTGTCTTATTAAGAATTACTTATTATTATTACAATTCTTTGTTCTAAATTTTCTTAGTGGAAAAACTGGAATAAAAAAAACACATATATTATAATCTATTAAATAAATAAACAATAAACTAAAATATGAAACACATACATTACATTCAGATATACATCACATATATATTTACTTATATTGTATACATATAATATACATATAATATTAATTAATATAACAATAACAAATAACAAACATATAATATATAAATAACTCATTTACTTGTTCAGAGAACAAACTTTATTTGAATACTTGAAATCTCATTGACCAAAATTCATAAGATCTAGCAGTTAAAAGAGAAGTTGAAAAAAAAAAGGAACCATGTATGCAGAATTGATCGTTTTTATGGTCCAGCTTCAATAATTATTTCTCAGCAAGCGAAAAGTATAACTATAATTTTTGATCTTATTGTTATTTAAATAAGCTTTTGTTGACTCTTTGCCTATGCCTATTTTTTTTTTATTCAAGTTTCCGGCGAGACGAAATACATTTCATGTCAACACTAGAATTTTCATGATTCTGATGCTATCTTGATTGTGTTTCACCCCTTTGTTGGACAAATGGTCCATTCATATACAATAATGAAATTGTAGCGGGTATAGTTTAGTGGTAAAAGTGTGATTCGTTCTATTAACAACTTCAATAGTTAAGGGGTCTTTCGGTTTTTTTATATTCCGATCAAAAACTTATTTCTAAAAAAGGTTTAATCTTTACTTCTCAATGGCATATTTGAGGAAGAATATACATTATCACGATTTGTATCCAAAGGTCAATTAGAAAAGAAATTTAATAAAAAAAAATTGGATTTTGGATTATGGAGTCGCAAAGCATAATTTTTTTGAATTGGATCAGTTCTTCCAATTGAATGAGTATGAGTAAAGGATCCATGGATGAAGATACAAAAGTTTATTTCCAATCGTAACTAGATCTTCAATTTTTGTGTTGTAAAAGAGAGATTGAAGCCAATAGCTAGAAAACGATGGTTTTGGTTTACTAGAACCATCGGCATATTGTTTCAGCTCGGTGGAAACTAAATTCTTTTCCTCAGGACCCTGTAAGTGGAAATAGGGAACGAAGTAACTAGACTAGACGGATTTGATATAATCATAATCCCACTCCTCTAGAGGGATCATCTATAAAGCGAATAGCTTTGGATGCATTCAGGCAGAAAAGCGGACATAGATGTTATGGATCTAATTTTTTTCTCTGGGATTGGGAATACATAGATCTTCCATAAAGGAGCCGAATGAAAACAAAATTTCATGTTCGGTTT